ATTGGGCTGAATTTTGGCAAGATGCTATTTTTTCAGTCAGTATAGCCTATTTCGGGATATTTTTCGCGCTTTTTATCTATAAACCTGTTTATTCGTCTTTTCAAAACTTGGAATTAATTAATTTAATTGGTAAACTAGATTCTAAAAGAACTCTTTGTGATAAAATTAGAAATTTAATATATAATTGGTCATATAATCGTGCTTACATAGATGCTTTTTATACAACAACGTTAACGGAAGGGACAAGGGAATTGTCAGAAGTAACTCATTTTTTTGATAGACATATAATTGATGGAATTACGAATGGAATGGGTGTTATGAGTTTCTTTATAGGGGAAGGTTTTAAATACCTAGGGGGGGGGCGTATCTCTTCTTATCTTTTGTTTTATTCATCTTATGTATCAATCTTTTTATTCATGTTCTACTTATTTTTTATTTTTTTTTGAAATCTAGTAAGGACTTCAATATTCGTCAATTTTTTATAATTTTTAGAAACTAAATAGAAAATTTCTAAAAAATTTTAAAAAATTTCGTTTCTCAATCTTTGTATACTTTATTTAATTACTCGTTTTTTTTTCGAATTAGAAAATTTCAATTAGGTGTATTCTTTCCTCGATCTTGTCTTGACCAATTAATATAAAAAATCACATATCACCTAACATATTCCTTTTTTATATTTATAGTAATGTTTTATTCGATTTCGAATAATATTTAACTGCGATTTTAACATATCTATAGTTTTTTTTTTGTTTTCTACTTCTTTTTATAAAGAGAATGCTATTTAAAAAACAAATAGATAATGAATAGTAAAGAAAAGAATGATTCTTTTTGAATAATAGATGTCTTTCACATCCAACTCGAATAATGAGTAACCTCTGTATTTAAAAATGGGAGTTCCAAAAAAACGTACTTCTATCTCAAAAAAGCGTATTCGTAAAAATATTTGGAAACGGAAAGGATATTGGGCAGCCTTAAAAGCTTTTTCATTGGGGAAATCTCTTTCGACCGGAAATTCAAAAAGTTTTTGTGTGGGACAAAAAAATTCGACCGAAAATGCAAAAGGTTTTGGTGTGCGACAAAGAACTAAGTAATCAAAAGTTGTAATAATCTGAATCGACTTGACTCAAAAAGTTTCAACTTTTCGAATTTCATTTCGAATAGAAAATTCGAAATTTCCATTACCTACTGGTTTGGACTAATCAATATGAAATTAAATTCTCCTCGCTCTTATGATTTGGAGAATAAGAACTCTTCTGTTTACTGAATTCTAAAATAAAAACTTTTCTTCTTGTATCTTCTGTTTATTCTTTTTTCGAAGAAAAGTTTTTATTTTATCTCTATTTCTCGAAAAGAGCAGATATAAGATCTTTAGTTAAAATTAATGAATCGTTGAAACTAATTGATTAAGTTTCAAACTTTTTGTCATTTTCTGAATTATTATTTCTCTGAATTACTATTTATTTCTCTGAATTACTATATAGATACTGCTCTATATCTCTCGCTTTCAACCCAATCTATAAAAGTTGTTAATCGGGATATGAACTATGAAAAATGTGTCAAATTATAATGATTCAAAATAGATCCTATTTTATGATCGTTGAGAAAATGCATTTTTTTGTTTCATATTTTAGAAATCCGATAAATGAGAAATGAATCATTAAAAAATGAGAATGAGAAAGGACATTTTTTTGAGTTCTATCCCTGGATAGGGGGTAGAACTATCCAGTTACAACAATTCAATTCCAGAAGATCATAAACTACACGAAAGGTTGAAGTTAAGTAAAAGGGATACCCTATAAACGAAAATAATGAACCTTCAAATCCCTATGAATTATTATTCATCAATTTGAATCTTTCCTAAAAAATACTAGATTGAGTTTACTTCTTCAATCTGGACGATTGAATATGAATAGGATATTATCAGTTTTAGCAGCAAGCCGCCATGGTGAAATTGGTAGACACGCTGCTCTTAGGAAGCAGTGCTAGAGCATCTCGGTTCGAGTCCGAGTGGCGGCATGCCATCTTCTAAAAAAGATAGAATAGATCCTATAATGAATTCAATTTATGATTTGTATCCCGTAATTAAGGGATTCCTTTATTTATATTTTTTTTTATGATATTTTTAACTTTCGAACATATATTAACTCATATTTCTTTTTCAATCGTTTCAATTGTAATTACAATTCATTTAATAACCTTATTAGTCGATGAAATCGTAAAACTATACGATTCGTCAGAGAAGGGCCTGATAGCTACTTTTTTCTGTATAACAGGATTATTAGTCACTCGTTGGATTTATTCGGGGCATTTCCCATTAAGTAATTTATATGAATCACTAATCTTCCTTTCATGGACTTTCTCCATTATTCATATCGTTCCGTATTTCAAAAAAAAAAATTATTTCAGTGCAATAACCGCGCCAAGTGTTATTTTTACACAAGGCTTTACTACTTCGGGTCTTTTAACTGAAATACATCAATCCGCAATATTAGTACCTGCT